AGAAATAAAGTGGCTGAGTTTAAAGCGGTGAATTGTAAATTCATTAACAAGTATTACTTCTTTATTAGGCTTTATAGTATAAAAAATAACATTGGATTGCAAATCTAAAGATGTGTAGGAGACACTAAGGCTTAAGATTTAAAAAGGTTTTATTTTAAGCTTTGAAGGCTTCTAGTTTATTTAACTTAAAATCTTAGAAAAAAAAGAATATAAAAGGAAAAGAAAATATAAATAAATTAAAAAATAGGAAGGGAGAGGGAGCTAAAGATGAAAAAATGAAATTAGGTTTTATATTAATAATTGAGAGGGAGTTGAATAAGAGAAAGAAAAAAATAGTTATTCGAAGGTAGAAATATAAGGTAATAAGGGCTGAGAAAAGAAAAAAAAACAAAGGGAAATATAAGTTATTATTAATTAACAATTGAATTAATATTCATTTAGGGATAAATCCAGTAAAAGGTGGCAGTCCTCCTAAGGAGAGGAGATTTAAAGGGATAAGTAACGAATAAATTAAGTTTAGTTGATTAAATTTTATAAGATCTGAGAGTGTAAAAGCTTGGGCTATATTAAATAAAACTACAATAGAAATGGAAATAAGAGTGTAAAAAAGGAAGTAGATATATCAAAATACATCTCTAATAGAAAGACTGATTAATATTCAAGATATGTGGTTAATAGAAGAAAAAGCTATGATTTTTCGTAAGTATATTGAATTAAAGCCGCCTAAAGCTCCAATTAGGGCTGATAATATAGCTGAGAAAGAAATAATTTGGAGTGAGGTAGAAGAGTAAGAGAGGTATGAGATGAGAACTATAGGTGCAATTTTTTGAATAGTTATAAGAAGGATTGTTTGAGGTCAGGTTAAGCCTCTTATTACTTTAGGGAATCAAAAATGGAAAGGAGCCCTTCCTAGCTTTAAAAAAAGGGATATTAAGATGAGAGATGAACTTAAAGGTGGAAAAGAAAAAAACAAACATCTTGCTATAATAAATAAAGTTGATCCTAAAGCTTGAATAAGAAAATATTTTAAAGCACTTTCAGAAAAATAAGAGTTTATTTTAATTGTAATAAGTGGAATAAAGGATATTATATTTAATTCCAATCCGACTCAAATATTAAATCATGAAAAAGAGGAAATTGAGATTATAATTCCTAATAATAAGGTTGAGAAAAAGAAGAGGGTTGAAGCAGGAAATATCATTAGAAAGAGAAAACAATTCATTTATAGGGTATGAACCTATTAGCTTAGGATTTAGCTTATCTTTCGGTTTATTAGAAATTTAAAAAGTGTATAAATAAAATTGTTGGGATGAAGTAATATAGGTAGGAGTCCTACATAATTAGCCCTATCAAAGCTATCCTTAAAAATTCAGGCACTATATTATAGTAATTTGAAAATATATTTACTTTAATTATAAAATAATAAAAAATGTAAGAAATTAATATAATTAATTTTAATGTTAAAAAAAAGTAAATTTTTGGTATTAATAATTATATTTATATAATTTAATTTTTAGTTATAAATTTTATAATATAAATTTAAGAAATAGGTATAAAATGAATTATAATTGAGATAAAATGTAGGAAATAAAGAAATATAATATAAAAGGATTAGAGAAAGTGGAAAAAGTAGCATACATATTGTTATTATTATGTATTTATATAAATATAAATTTATAATTAAATATTATGATTAGTGTTATGATTAGACATTATGATTAAATATTGTAATTAATAATATGATAAGAGATCATAATATGAATTATTTAAATATAAAGAAATAAATAAATTATTACAAGTTAATTATTTATAATTAACTGATTTTAATAAAAATATAAATTTATTATTAATTATTTGTTTAATGATAAATGTTATTATTTACTTTAGAGTTGTGAGTATAATTATTAATTAATTAGTTTGTGATAAAAAGTTAATATAGGAATATTATTGTGATAATTTGAATAGGTGGTTATTTATTTTTAATATGGAATAGGACATTTAAATTCTTTTAAATTATATTAGTTTTAGTTTATTTTAGAAGTGGTGTATTAAACAGGCATTATATTTGAGTATCTTTAAAGACTTAAGAAATTAAGTAAAATTTTTATGAAGAGATATAGAAATTTAAATTAATATTAATTGTATGAGTTATTTAAGGGGTTTATAAGTTATATTATGTTGTTATGGGGAAAAGTTTATAAGTAGATAATATATTATATAAGATTAATGGGAATAAGGTAAGATAAAAATGAGGGATAATTATAGATTGTATATTGATCTGGATGTAATAGTTTTGTATAATTAGTGTAAAGAAAATAGTTGTTTCTTTAAATTATAATAAAGTATTATAGATTTATTTATTATAAAAAATTATAAGAATTAATATATACATATATAAATAAATATGTGTATGTGTAGATATGAATATGATGATAGTTATTTGATATAGGTTTCAAAGTATAACTAAATAGAATAGTGTTTCATTTACGTTGAAATAAATTATCGTGCGAATCGATTTGCTTTGAATGAGTGGAAATTAAAATTTATTGAAAATGGATAATTTCTATTTATGGATTTATAGTTTAAATATATTAATAAAATTAATTATGTGTGCGTGTGTGCGGTTAAGAATGATTATATGGTTGTAAATATTATTAGTTTATAGTGGTTTATTTTTTCGGTTGGTAGATTAAATATAAATAAGGAGGAAGGAATTAGAGTTAGATTTTAAAAAGGAAAATTTAGAGAGATTAGAATTAGAGAATTTAAAGAGATTAAAGGGTTTAGAAAGTAATAGAAAAGAGTAACGGGTAAAATTAAGCAATTTTAAGAAATAGGGAAATGTGACAGTAAAAAGGTTTAAAATTAAAGAAGGGGATAGGGTGTAGAATTTTATGGCTTTCTTAAAATTATAATCATGTATTTAATTGTTAAAATTTTATATAAATTTAGACCTTTTTTGGTATAAATATATATTTATTTATTTTAATTATACTTATTGGGCAGTAATATAGACATTTAGATGTTTATAATATATTTGTATGCATATAGATGTTAATGTAATATATATATATAAACATTAGCTTATTATATAAATGTATATTTATAATTAAATTAATTTTATAAATAAATAATGAATTACTTAAAATTTAAAAATTATAAGGAAAAATCTATAATTTATATAGTGTTAATAATTTATTTAACTTTAATTATAAGTATTATAATAACTTAATAATAAAGATACTTATTTAATTAATTATAAGGAGTATTATTAATTTTTTTTTAAAATTATCTTATATAATTATTAAATGTAATTTATAATAATTGAAATTTAAAAAATTAAAAAAGATATCTATCAGGAAGAATTCCCACAAGACAGCTGCTCTTTCCCTTAGAGAAAGGCGAAGCAGCTGCTATGGGAATTCTTCCTGAGCAGCTTCAACCTGTTATTTTACATTTATGGACTATGTACAATGTGGGAGTATCTTCAGCGAGCTGAAGAATTGAAAGAAATTAAGTTAATGAAATTTAATGAAAAGATACAGAAATTTTGGTTAACTTTAATTATATTGGCTATTTCAATGAACTTATGGATCTATATACTATATTACTGGAGAAGCACCGGTATTAAAATAGGGGTAAAGTAAAATAAATATTTTAATTAATGAGAGGGTATATAGTTGAGAGCTTTAAGGGCTTAAATTTTTTATAAATTTAAGGTAAGTTAAAATTTAGGGTATAGGGGGTATGAATTAAGCAAAATAAGATCTATTGTAATTATTTATAGTTAGGGAATTTAATTAATGTATTTATGTGGGAGAATAAAATTGTTGTATTTGAAAAGCTAAGAAAATAGAAGAAATGTATTTCTAATTTAATTCTTAAATTTATAATTAAATATTAAGAATTATTTGACTTTATGCTTGTGTATTTATGTGGATAAATATGTATGATTCAGGCTTGAATTCTTTGCGATATTGTTAAAATCACATGAAATTTTTTATAGAAATAAGAAATCTAATTATATATTAGTATTTAGGTGAATGTAATTAGTATAATGATTATTTTTACTCTCAGTGTAGGAATTTAATAATTATATGAAAGTGTGAGTTAGTAATAATATAGAAATCTGATAAAATATTTGTGCCAGCATTCGCGGTTAGACTTTAAGGTTAAGTAAAGGAAGATTAGTATTGAGTTACTTTTGTTTAGTATAATATTAGTTTATAAATATTAATAGGTAAAATTATTCTGTTATTATATAAATATAAAATTACTTAAAGGAGGCCAATAAACTTTAAGGATAAACTAGGATTAGATACCCTATTATATTAGAGTTTAATAAATTTATGCTAGATTATTAATAGGTATTGCTTTAAATTTAAAGAATTTGGCGGTAATTTAGTCTTGTCAGGGGAATCTGTTTAAATTTGATCGATACACCTCGTAAAATCTTACTTATTTTTAGTTTGTATACCATCATTAGTAGATAATTTTTAAAGAAGGAATTATTAAAATTAATAGATAAAAAAATTAGATCAAGGTGCAGCTTATAAATAAGTTTAAATGGATTACAATAAAATTTATTTAAACGGAGTAGGTTTGTAAGTGAAACCTAGGAAGGTGGATTTGATTATAATGTGAGTTTAATAAGCTCATGAGATATAAGCTCTAAATTATGTACATATCGCCCGTCGCTTTCATAAATTAATGAGATAAGTCGTAACATAGTAGGTGTACTGGAAAGTGTACCTGGAATTATAAGTAATTAATATTTTGTTTTATAGGGTAAACTATCGTATAGATTTTTATAATAATTATTTTTTTATTAATATAAATTAATAACTAATTGAGAATAAATTGATAAAGTTAAATAATAGTAATTTATAGTTTATATTGTAAAGAGGAGCTAGATATGTTTAAGACAGGAATAAAATATTAAAAATGATTATAGTGAATAAATTTATTATATATTAGTGTAAAAGCACAAAAAATTTTGATTTTTTAAGAGATGGTGGGAATCCGTTATATGTATATTTATAATAAAAGGTAAATATGTAGATTTATTGAAAATTATGTTAATAAATTTTAAACATATTAATTAATAAATAAATTAATAATTTAAGTAGTTAGGGTATTTTATTAATTAGAATAAATCATCATGTTGATTGATTACTTTAAATTTTTTTTATCTTGCTAATTTATATTAATAAGGGAGATTATATTTGAAAAATAATTTAATTAGGATAATTAAAAGTAATTATTAATGAATTTAAATTATAATGGCTATAGGGGAGAGTACTGTAAAGGAAAGAATTTAATAAATAAAGGAGAAAGTAGAAATTTATTTTTGTACCTTGTGTATTAGGGGTGATTTATATTATATTAAATATTATTAAAGATCTCGAAATAAAAATAGCTAATTTTATAAAGAAGTTTTTGTAGTATAAAAGTTTGGAATATAAAATTAGAAGCGAAATGTTAGTCGAGTTTTATGATATCTAGTTCTTTAAGAAATAAATATAATTTAGTTTTTATAAATAATATGGTATAAAAGTAAAAAATAGAAGGGAAAAGCTTTTTATTTGGGAATAGCTGAATAAAATATATGAGATTTATCTAAGCTTAGAAGTAGCTATGATAGTAAAGTGTTTTAATTAAAAATTTTAATAAGATTATTTTTATAAGGCTTTGATAAAAGAGTGTATTAGGGATTTATTAAGAATTGATTATAATAAGATAAAATGATTTTATTAGTAGAATTTATTGTTATAATAGGGAGTAAACTAGTAAGTAATTTATATTAATGGAGTGGTAACATAAAGGAATTCGGCAAATAAATTCTTTGCCTGTTTATCAAAAACATGTCTGTTTGGAGTTATAAAGAGTCTAGCCTGCCCACTGATTAATATTTAAGGGCCGCAGTATTATAACTGTGCAAAGGTAGCATAATCATTAGGTTCTTAATTGGAATCTTGAATGAATGGTTGGACAAAAGAAGTACTGTCTTTATGTTAAATTTTGAATTTAACTTTTAAGTGAAAAGGCTTAAATATTCTAAAGGGACGATAAGACCCTATAAAACTTTACATTAAGGTTAAATTTAGTTAAATTTAATTATAAAGATTTAATTTAATTATTTGTTGTATTGGGGAGATATAGGTAAACCTTTTATTAACTGCTTACTGATCAAACATTTACTAATGAAAAGTAATGGATCCTTGTTAAAGATTGTTGAATTAAGTTACTTTAGGGATAACAGCGTTATTTTTTTTGAGAGTTCATATCGAAAAAAAAGATTGCGACCTCGATGTTGAATTAAAATATCTGTATAATGGAGCGGTTATACAAGAGGGTCTGTTCGACCTTTAAAATTTTACATGATTTGAGTTCAAACCGGCGTGAGCCAGGTTGGTTTCTATCTTTTAGGTTATAAGAGTTATTTTAGTACGAAAGGAGTAAATAATTGAAATAATTTTAAGTTAGTTAATTTGCTATTTTGGCAGATAATGCACTAAATTTAGGATTTAGTTATATAGGGAGTCTATAAATAGTAGAATAATTATAAGCTAATTATTTTGTGATAGTATTAATTAGAATTGTGAATTATGTAGTATTACTTGTGTGTGTGTTAGTGGGTGTAGCGTTTTTTACATTATTAGAGCGTAAAGGGTTAAGATATATTCAGATTCGTAAGGGACCAAATAAAGTAGGTTATATAGGATTATTGCAGCCATTTTCTGATGCTGTAAAATTATTTATTAAAGAGCCAACTCATTCTATTGTATCAAATTTTTTAGCTTATTATTTATCTCCTGTTTTTAGTTTATTTATTTCTTTATTGATATGGGTAGTAATTCCTTATAAGATTGGATTATTAAGTTTAAATTTAGGAGTGTTGTTTTTTTTATGTTGTTTAAGATTTGGAGTTTATTCTACAATAGTTGCTGGGTGGTCTTCTAATTGTAAATATTCTCTTTTAGGGAGTTTACGGGCTGTAGCTCAAACAATTTCTTATGAAGTAAGACTAGCATTAATTTTATTATCATTTATTATTTTAGTAGGAGGGTTTAATTTTGAATTGTTTGATAAATATCAGAAAGATATTTGATTTGTTGTAATTTCTTTACCTTTAGCATTAATTTGATTTAGGTCTTGCTTAGCTGAGACAAATCGTACTCCTTTTGATTTTTCAGAAGGAGAATCAGAATTAGTATCTGGGTTTAATACTGAGTATAGAAGAGGAGGGTTTGCTTTAATTTTTATAGCTGAGTATGCTAGAATTTTGTTTATAAGGGCTTTGTTTGTTGTAGTTTTTTTAGGAAGAGACCCTTGTGAGAGTTTATTTTACATTAAATGTGGTTTTATTGTTTTTATTTTTATCTGAGCTCGGGGGACACTCCCCCGATTTCGCTATGATAAACTAATGTATTTAGCATGAAAAAGGTACTTACCAGTTTCCATTAATTTTTTAATATTTTTTTCAGGATTTAAAATTTTTTGTTTTTGTATTTATAATTAAATTAGTATATGATAATTAAAATATAATTTTGTATAAATAAATTAATTATAAATTTAAATATCTAATAAAAATTATAATTTAAGGAGATTATAGTGTATAATTATTGATGTTATAAATATTTTAATATCAGTAGTATAGTGTAATTATTAATAAATTTTTATTATAGATAAAGTGTATTTAGGTGTTTAATTATAGTAAAAATTAAGAATATTTAAAATAATTGGTACAGTAGATTAAAAATATTTACGGTTATTAAAATATATGTGTATTTATTTAATGTTTTCAAAACATTTGTTTTTTTTAAACTAAATAACCATTTTAATATTTTATCTCAGTAAATTAATAAAAAGGGATTTAGTAAATAAAAAGAGAAATAAGTAATTGTTAAGATTTGGCCGGTTAAAATATAAGGAGATTCTACAGGTCGAGCGCCGATTCAAGTTAATAATATAATAATTCTAACTAATCATCAAAATAAAATTTGATTAAGTGGATAAAATATTAATCTTCGAAATTTAGAAAAATGAGAAAAAGGTAAAATTACAATAATTAATACAGATAAAATTAATGCAATTACCCCCCCTAATTTATTGGGGATTGAACGTAAAATGGCGTATGCAAAGAGGAAATATCATTCGGGTTGAATATGAGGGGGAGTAACAAGTGGATTGGCTGGAATAAAATTATCAGGATCTCCTAAAAGATAAGGAAAAGAAAGAGATAAGAAAAGTAAGAGAAATATTAAGACAATAAATCCAACAATATCTTTAAAGGTGAAATAAGGGTGAAAAGGTACTTTATCAATATGTGTTGAGATTCCTAAGGGGTTATTAGCACCTGCTTGATGAAGAAATAAAATATGGATTAATGAGAAAGCAGCTACAATAAAAGGAAGGATAAAATGAAAGGAAAAAAATCGAGTTAAAGTAGCATTATCTACTGAAAATCCCCCCCAAATCCATTGAACAAGGTCAATTCCAATAAAAGGAATAGCTGAAAATAAATTTGTAATTACTGTAGCACCTCAAAATGATATTTGCCCCCACGGTAATACATAACCTAGAAATGCTGTAGCTATTACTAAAAGTAGAATTATTACCCCTACTATTCATGTATGAAAAATTATATAAGATCCATAAAATATACCACGTCCTACGTGAGTATAAAGACAGAGAAAAAAGAAAGATGCCCCATTAGCATGGGTAGAACGTAGAAGTCATCCATAATTTACGTCTCGGCAAATATGTGTTACTCTTGAAAATGCTAGATCAATATGAGGAATATAATGTATGGCTAAAAAAAGGCCTGTTATAATTTGTAAAATTAAGCATAAGCCTAGGAGGGATCCAAAATTTCAGAAATTAGAAATATTTCTAGGTAAGGGCATATCTACTAAGGCGTTATTAATAATTTTTATTAAAGGATGAGATTTACGAATAGGAAATACCATTAGTTTATTAGACGTAAAGGTCCTTTAAATAAATTAATAATTTTAACTACAACTAAAAGCGTTAAAAGAAGATACGAAATAATAAAAAAAGTAAAGTATATAGAAGGGGTATTAAAAATTCATCTTGTAATATGTGCGGTAGATGAATAGGTTTTAATTGAGGAGTTTGCTAAATTGGAAAAAGAAGTGAAAAGAATTGGATCTATAAAAAGAATTAATAATTCTCTAAGAAAAAAAATAATTATGTAAATTAAGGTCGGAAAAGAGGCAAAAGGTTCGTTTGATGCAAGAGAAGCTACATAAATAAATAAAACTAATATACCTCCTAAAAAAATAAGGAATAAAGTGTATGAAAATCAAAATGAATAAGTTGCTAATCCAGCAGAAAGGGCAATTACTACAGTTTGAATTAAGAGAAGAATACCTATTGCGAGAGGATGAGAAATTTGGGTAAATAAAAAAGATAAAATAATAATTATGGGAATTGTGTATATTGTAATAATCAGAGAGTAGTTTAAGAAAAAATATTAATTTTGGGGATTAAAGATGAAGGTATTTTTCTCTGAAGCTTTAAGAAATTATTTTCATTTTTGGCTTACAAGACCAAAGTTTTTTTTAAACTATTAAAACTTATGATAAATTTTAATTTAGTGTGATTTGTAAGATCTTTTATTATAATTATTTGTGGGTTGTGAAGTTTTATCAGTTATCATAAGCATTTATTAAATTCTTTATTAAGATTGGAGTTTATAATATTGGGTGTATTTTGATTGTTAGTTTTACAAGTTGCAAGTGTAGGGATGGAAACATATTTTGTATTATTTTTTTTAACTTTAGCTGTTTGTGAGGGAGCTTTAGGATTATCTTTATTAGTGTTTATTGTTCGTAGACATGGAAGGGATTACTTTAGGGTAATAAATATATTAGAGTGTTAAAGGTTTTTATTCCTTTAATTTTATTGATTCAATTACATAAAGAATGAAAAATTACCCAGTTAGGGTTAGGGATAATAACTCTAGGTTTAAGACTAAGATGTTTTCATGATTTTTTTATATATAATATAGGATATTTATTTGGTGTAGATTACTTAAGTTATATTATGATTTTTTTAAGAGTTTGAGTGAGGTTTTTAGTATTATTAGCAAGAGAAGGAGTAAAGGATAGGAAAAAATTTCATTTTAGGTTTATTATAGTAAATTTATTTTTATTATTTTTTCTTATAATTACATTTTCTACTGTAAGTTATTTAATTTTTTATATTAGATTTGAAGCGTCTTTAATTCCTACTTTAATTTTAATTTTAGGTTGAGGTTATCAACCTGAACGAATTCAAGCAGGTATTTATATACTCTTTTATACTTTAGTGATATCTTTACCTTTATTAGTTTGTTTATTATGTATTTATTTTAGAGGAGGTAGCTTAATTATGAGGGTAAGAGAATTAAAAGGTGAGAGAAGATATATAATAAATATTTGATATTTATTTGTAGTTTTAGCTTTTTTGGTAAAATTGCCTATATATATATTTCATATGTGACTTCCTAAAGCACATGTTGAAGCCCCAGTAGCTGGTTCTATAATTTTAGCAGGAATTTTATTAAAATTAGGAGGTTATGGTTTATTTCGAGTTTTAATTATATTTCAATTAATTAGAGTAAAGGTTAGGAGAGTATGGGTGAGAATTGGATTAGTAGGGGGTTTTATTATTAGATTAATGTGTTTACGTCAAGTGGATATTAAATCATTAATTGCTTATTCTTCTGTAGTTCATATGGGATTGGTATTATGTGGGTTTATAATTTTTAGTTGGTGGGGTTTAATAGGAGCAGTGGTAATTATAGTGGGTCATGGATTATGTTCTTCTGGTTTATTTAGGTTAGCTAATATAGTTTATGAACGAATAGGAAGACGAAGATTGTTTGTAAGAAAAGGACTACTGAATTTTATACCAAGAATAGGCATATGGTGGTTTATTTTAAGAATTAGAAATATAGCTGCCCCCCCTTCTTTAAATATAGTAGGTGAAATTAGATTAATTATTGGTATAATTAGATGAAGAGAAGTAAGGATTATTATAATTATATTTATTTCTTTTTTTAGAGCAGCTTATACATTATATATATATAGGTTAAGACAACATGGTTTGTTTTATAATTCTTTATATGGTTGTTGTTCAGGTAAAGTACGTGAATATTTAGTATTATTTTTACATTGAGTACCTTTAAATGTTTTACTTCTTAATAGAAAATTAGTTAGAAGAATTTAATTGCTTAAAATAGTTAAAGAGGAGCGCGTATAAAAATTAAGTTATGTGGTGAAAGGTAACTATACATTTAATTAGAATAATTTTTTTAATAATTGGTTGTTTGAGAAGAGGGGTGTACGCTGTATTAAAACTTTATGAAAATATAATTGAAGTAATTGAATGAGAAATTTTAAGATTGAATTCATCTTCGATTGTTTTTACTTTAATTTTTGATTGAATTTCTTTATTATTTCTTTGTTTTGTACTTTTAATTTCTAGAAGTATTCTTTATTATAGGGGAAGGTATATAAGAGGAGAAAAAAATTATAATCGTTTTATATATCTTGTGTTAATATTTGTATTTTCAATAGGAGCTATGGTTTTAAGACCTAATTTAATTAGAATTTTATTAGGATGGGATGGATTAGGGTTAGTATCCTATGTTCTTGTAATTTATTATCAAAATGAAAAATCAGCAAATGCTGGTATATTAACTGTTTTATCAAATCGAGTAGGTGATGTAGCTATTCTTTTAAGAATTGGATTAATAGTAAAGGTTGGGGGTTGAAATTTTTGTTATTATGTGTATAATATAGGAGAGATAAATTGAGCAGGGTTTAAAATTTTAATTGTTTTAGCTGCTATAACTAAGAGAGCCCAAATTCCCTTTTCAGCTTGGTTACCTGCTGCTATAGCAGCCCCGACACCAGTATCAGCGTTAGTTCATTCTTCTACTCTTGTTACAGCAGGGGTGTATTTATTAATTCGATTTAGTCCTATTTTGGAATCTTCTTGTGTACAGAGAGCGCTTTTAATTATTTCTTGTTTGACAATATTTATGGCTGGGTTAGGAGCTAATTTTGAATACGATTTAAAAAAAATTATTGCCCTATCAACTTTAAGTCAATTAGGGGTTATATTAAGAATTTTAGCATTAGGTTTTTCTGATCTTGCTTTTTTTCATCTTTTAAGGCATGCCTTATTTAAAGCGTTGTTATTTATATGTGCTGGGGGATTTATTCATAGAGTTGGAGATTATCAAGATATTCGGTTTATAGGTTGTTTAGTAAAATTTATGCCTTTAAGAGTAGTTTATATAAGAGTTTGTAATTTTGCTTTGTGTGGATTTCCTTTTTTAGCTGGATTTTATTCTAAGGATATAATTTTAGAAGTTGCTCTAATAGGTTGGTTAAATTTTGTTTCTTTATGTTTATATATACTAGCTATTGGGTTAACAGTTACATACACAATACGGTTAATTTTTTATAGTTTAAGTGGAGATTTTAATTTGAATTTATTAATTAATATAAAAGAAAGTGATTTAATAACTAATTCTATAATTTTATTAGGGTTTGGAGCTATTATAGGAGGAGCTGGCTTATCTTGACTTTTATTTCCAGAGCCATATATAATTTGTATAAAAGAAATTGAAAAGAACTTAATTTTTATTGTAAGGTTAATTGGGGGATTCATTGGGTATTTTTGTAATTTATTAAGTGTAAATAATGGTTTAATGAGATTAAAAAAATATTTTTTAGTGAGATTTTTAGGTTCAATATGGTTTATACCATTTTTAAGATCAATAAAAAATAGAGAAGTTACAATGAAGGTTGGAAGGTTAGTTGAGTGTAGGGGGGACAAGGGTTGGTTTGAATATTTTGGTCCACAAGGATTGTATTGAAAAATTACTCAATTATTTTTAATTTTAAATGAATTCCAAATGAATAAAGTGAAAATTTTTATAAAAATTTTTATTTTAAGGGTTCTAGTGGTGTTATTTTTATATATTTGTTTATATAATTTATAAAGAATATTGTGTTGAAGTTACAAAAGAGGTATTTATATCTATAGACAATTCAGGTAGTTTAAAATAAAATGTTGATTTGTGGTGTCAAAGAAATATTAGAGTATTCTGGATCATTATTATTTATTTATATTTATTTATATATACACAGAAAGGGTAAAGGATATTTTTAGAAATTATATTTCAGCTTTACCATGAAAAAGTAAAATGTTATATTATTACACTATAAAAACATCTATGGAATATAAACGGAGTTTAACCGCTTTATAGGAAGTTAGAAGTTTCCTCTTTTACTTAAATATTCCTATGATTAATAGGAAATACAATTTCAATTAAATCATTAACAGTGATTTACCTCTTTTTGGTTTCTATTAAAATTAGAGACATAGGTCAAAGTTTAGGTCGAAACTAAATGCAAAATTCGCTTTCTAATTGGCGAAACTAGTTTTAAACTCTTTATAAGTGCAAATTATATGTCATAAATATTGACTATAGTTTCTATTTAGATCACTCTAAGGCGCCTTGAAGTCATTCATAATATAATCCAAGAAGAAGTAAAGTAAGAAAAAAAATAATAGTTATTAATCAGGAAAATACATTAGAAATATAAATAATTGAGGCTGTAGGAAGTAAAAGGGTAATTTCAACATCAAAAATTAAAAAAATAACAGCAATTAAAAAAAATCGTAGTGAAAAGGGTAAACGTCTTGATCCTTTAGGATCAAATCCACATTCATAAGGGGAGGCTTTTTCTCGATCTGTAATAGATTTTTTTGCTAAAGTTGAAGCTAAAATTATAATAATAAAAGAAATAAAAAAGGTTAATGTAGAAATAAGAAGTATTAATCAAATTATTTTCTCTAATTTTTAGACCTTTTGATTGGAAGCCAACTGTACTTTATATACTAAGAAAATTTAAAGGAGCTTACCCTCCTCATCAGTAAATGAAAATATAAAGGAATAATCAAACGACATCTACAAAATGTCAGTATCATGCAGCTGCCTCAAATCCTAAGTGATGATTAGAAGAAAAATGGCAATTAAAAAGACGAAAAAAACATACAAATAGAAATGTAGTACCAATAATAACGTGAAGACCATGAAATCCTGTAGCAACAAAAAAAGTAGAGCCAAAAACTGAGTCAGCAATAGCGAATGCTGCTTCTATATATTCAAAAGCTTGAAGGGAGGTAAAATAGATACCTAGAATAATAGTTAATGCTAATCTTTGGATAGTTTGAGAATAATTAGCTTCTATAATAGCATGATGGGCTCACGTAACTGTTGCTCCTGATGAGAGTAAAATTGTAGTATTAAGAAGGGGAATTTGGAAGGGATTGAATGGTTGAATTCCTAAAGGAGGTCAAAAAAGACCAATTTCTACTCTAGGGGATAATCTTCTATGAAAAAAAGCTCAAAAAAAAGAGAAGAAAAATAAAATTTCTGATAAAATAAAGAGAATTATACCCCAGCGAAGACCTACTATGACTACAGATGAGTGTAATCCTTGATAAGTACCTTCACGAGTTACATCTCGTCATCATTGGATTATAGTGAGAATAGTTGCAAGAAACCTAAGAAGTAAAAGATTTATATTATATTGGTGAAATCATTTTACTAATCCTGTTGTCAATATTAAAGCTCTAATTGATCCTGTTAAAGGCCATGGGCTCATATCTACTAAGTGATAAGGATGGTGATTATGTAAAGATGACATTAGTTAATTTCTCTTGTATAAAGAGCTCTAAGAATTGCAAATACATAAGATTGAATAATTGCTACGGCAGATTCTAAAATTAAAAGGAGAATTTGAGAGAAAATTAAAATTAATAAAATTGATATAGAAAGTGAGGGCCCAGTATTTCCTAATAAAGTTAAAAGGAGATGCCCAGCAATTATATTAGCTGCTAATCGAACAGCTAAAGTACCAGGACGGATAATATTTCTAATTGTTTCAATTAAAACTATAAATGGTATTAGTGTAAAAGGAGTGCCTTGAGGTACTAAATGTGCAAATATATTTTTAGTGTGAGCTATTCAACCATAAATTATTAAGGTAATTCACATAGGTAATGACAATGAAAGGGTTATAACTATATGCCTAGATCTTGTAAATACATAAGGTAAAAGACCTAAAAAATTATTAAATATAATAATTCTAAATAATCTTATAAATAAAGTGGAAGTCCCAATGTGAGATGAGGTTAATAAAGCTTTAAATTCTCCATGTAGAGTTTGGAGAATTTTCCTCCATAAAAAAGATCAGCGGGAGGGGTAAGCTCAATAGATAAAAGGCAAAAATATTAAACCTAATAAAGTAGATAGTCAATTAGTTGAAATTCTAAAAATTCTTGATGATGGCTCAAAAATTGAGAATAAATTTGCTATAATTTTCAAGAAGGTTTTAGAAAAGGTTTAGCAAGAGAATGCCGAGTAAATATTTTAAATGGTTTAATAGAATAGTTTAGTATTAAAAATAATATTAAAATTATAAGAAAGAAGATTAATAAACTTAATCAGAAGAGAGGAGATATTTGAGGCATTAAGAAGTATCTTAAAAGATAATTTAAATATGACAAATATATGTTATAAAACTTAACTAACTTCTTTCTTTGGCCACCAGAAGTAGGCATTACTATAATAGGTTTAAAAGACCTATACTTATTTTCAGTCATCGGGTGGTTAGTCAATTGAAGAGGAGACTCAATTTAGAAATGAGTTAATTGAAATTCTTTCAATTATAATTGGTATAAACCTATGATTTGCTCCACAAATTTCTGAGCATTGTCCAAGATATAGACCAGGCCGGTTAATTAAAAATCTTGTTTGGTTTAGACGTCCAGGTACAGCATCTACTTTTACACCTAAAGATGGAATTGTTCAGGAATGAATTACATCTGCTGCAGTGATTAAAATACGAATTTGTGTATTTATTGGGAGAATAGTTCGATTATCGACATCTAGGAGACGAAAATTTGAGGAAGTTAAATTATCAATAGATATTATGTAGGAATCAAATTCTAATTGAAGAAAATCTGAATATTCATATCTTCAATATCATTGATGACCAATTGTTTTAAGGGTAATTATAGGGTAATTAACTTCGTCTAGAAGGTAAAGTAAACGAAGGGATGGAAGCGCAATGAAAATTAAAATAAGTGCTGGGATTGTTGTTCAAATTAATTCAATAGTTTGATTTTCTAATATATATCGATTAATATATCTATTTAGAAAAAGAGCTGATAGTAAAAATCCTACGAAAGTGGTAATAAGAATTAAGATTAATATAATATGATCATGAAAAAAAATTAATTGTTCTATTAGAGGGGAGGCTCTGTCTTGAAACCCTAAGGATGCTCATGTTGCCATTAGTGGTTTCTAAAAGAAGAGAATCTTCCTAGTAGGAGTTTAAATCCTATACATCTTTCTGTCATTTTAGAAGTTAGTAATTAATGGAATTTCTATATAAGAATGATCAGCGGGAGGGGTATTATGTTTTCATTCAATGGAGGAAGGAAGATAAGGGGGAAAAATTACTGGGCGATTAGAAGATAAGGATTCTCAAATAATAATTATAAATCTAAGGGCTGCAACAAATGAAATCATTGACCCTATGGAAGATAGGATATTTCAGCTAGAGTAAACATCAGGATAGTCTGAATATCGTCGAGGCATACCATTTAAGCCTAAGAAGTGTTGTGGGAAAAAGGTTATATTTACCCCAATAAATATAACTAAAAAATGAATTTTTAATCATTTAAAGTTAAGAGATAAACCTGTAAATAAAGAGAATCAATGGGCAATACCTCCAAAAATACCAAATACAGCTCCCATAGATAAAACATAGTGGAAATGGGCTACAACATAATAAGTGTCATGTAGAAGAATATCAATAGATGAATTTGCTAATACTACTCCTGTTAGACCTCCTACAGTAAATAAGAAAATAAATCCTAGAGCTCAGAATAAGGATGGACTAAAGTTTAATTGACTTCCATGTAAAGTTCTTAATCATCTAAAGATTTTAATGCCTGTAGGTACAGCAATGATTATAGTAGCAGAGGTAAAATAAGCTCGGGTGTCTACATCTATACCTACAGTAAATATATGATGGGCTCATACTACAAATCCTAAAATACCAATTGCAGCTATTGCATAAATTATTCCTAAAGTCCCAAATGATTCTTTTTTACCGGATTCTTGGCTTACAATATGGGAGACTATACCAAATGCAGGAATAATTAAGATGTATACTTCTGGGTGTCCAAAAAATCAAAATAAATGTTGATATAAAATCGGGTCTCCTCCTCCAGCAGGGTCAAAAAAAGAGGTGTTTAAATTACGATCGGTTAATAATATAGTAATAGCACCTGCTAAAACAGGTAAGGAAAGTAAAAGTAAAATAGTTGTAATGAAGATAGCTCACACAAATAAAGGTATTTGATCTATAGTTATACCATAAGATCGTATATTGATAACTGTTGTTATAAAATTGACTGCTCCTAAAATGGAAGATACTCCAGCTAAATGTAGAGAAAAAATTCCTATGTCTACTGAAGCGCCAGCATGGGCGATAGCAGCTGCTAGAGGAGGGTAAACAGTTCATCCTGTTCCGATTCCTCTTTCTACTATACCCCTTATTAATAGTAAAGTTAAAGATGGAGGTAGTAATCAAAATCTTATATTATTTATTCGGGGAAAGGCTATATCTGGAGCTCCTAATATAAGGGGTAAAAGTCAATTTCCAAATCCACCAATTATAATAGGTATAACTATGAAGAAAATTATTACAAAAGCATGAGCAGTAACTACAACATTATAAATTTGGTCGTTTCCAATGAGGCTTCCTGGTTGACTAAGTTCAGCACGGATAATTAAACTTAATGATGTACCTACTATTCCTGCTCAAGCCCCTAAAATAAAATATAATGTACCAATGTCTTTATGGTTTGTAGAAAATAATCATCGTTGCAT